ATATGGTACAAAATTTCGCTTTAGCCAATGATCTAATTATAGGAATAATTGGAACTTTTGTATCAAGCTTTTTCATAACATTTTCTATTAGAAATGAATTTTCCAGCATTTGACTCCGTACCACTGAAGGATTTCGCCGTACACTGGAAAAATAACCCAAAAAGTAGAATGAATGCTCGGATAATTGGTTTATATGGATCCGTCCTGGTTGAGACCAAACATAAAAATGACATTGCCATAAATTGATAAGATAGTATTTCCATTTATTCATCACAAGAGGGGTATTCTTTGAAGCCAGAATGGATTCTCCTTTATATCGAGCATAATGAATGAAAGGGTCCTTGAAAAACCATAGGGTAGACAGAAAATCCTTAGGAAAGACTTTTACAAGATATTCCATTTTTCCATAGAAATAGATTCGCTCAAAAAGGACTACCGAAGATGTTAATTGTAAATGAGAAGATTTGTTACGGAGAAAAAGGAAGATAGATTCGTATTCACATAGATAAAAATTATATAGGAACAAGAAGAATCTTGGATTCCTGTTTGAAAAAGTAGAAATCGATTTTTTTGAAGTAATAAGAATGTTCCAATTACAATACTCGTGAAGAAAGAGCTTTAATAAATGAAAAGAAGAGGCATCTTTCACCCAGTAACGAAGGGTTTGAATCCAAATTTCCATATGGATAGGGTAAGGTATTCGTATATCTGACACATAATTTAAATATGGAAATTTATCCTCAAAAAAAGGAAATATTGAATGAATTGATTGTAAATTATAAGATTTTATGATTTTTGTCTCCTCTAAGAAAGAGATTAATCGTAGGGAAAATGGAATTTCCAGAATGACGGCAAACCCCTCTGATATTATTTGAGAATATAAATTCTTGTTGTACCCACAAAATTTATTTGTGTTAGAATCATTAACAGAAATAATCAAATGATTCTGTTGAGACATTCGAGTAATTAAACGTTTTACAATTAGTAAACTAGATTTATTGTCAGAACCTATATTTTCCATCAAAATGGAGCTATTTAAACCATGATCATAAGCAAGTGCATAAATATATTCCCGAAAGATAAGTGGGTATAGGAGGTCATATTGCTGAAACCTATTTCGTTCTAAATATACTTGAAATTCCTCCATTTTTGAAAATTCAATTTGAGACAGGGATAGGAGATTTATTGGGTTCTCAAATGATACATAGTGCGATACAGTCAAAACAGGGTTATTCTATTCTAGTAAAAAAGTGAAAAACAAATAGATACCTCGAAAACAAGTAAAACTCATCAACGGACTCTCTCTCCTCGTTTTTTTCGATCTAATTGTTTTATGTTGATTCTAGAATAACAATATAGTTCGAAATCCTTTATTTTCTCAACCCAATCGCTCTTTTGATTTTGGAAAAAAATATCTTTATCAATATACTCTTTCTTCTACACATTCAGCGCCACTCCATAATGGAGAATAGTTAATAGTTAGGATTCATAAAAAAAATCAAAAATCCATTTTATTTTTTTCATAGGAAAAGCTTTTCCCACATCAAGCACTAATCTATTTTTAACGTAAAATTAGATCGGGTAATCATTCAAATTAAAAAATGAAAGCTCGTTGCTTTTTGTTTCCCTATAATTGGAGCCGCCAGGCTCTATCCATTTATTAATTCAACCCAACTTTGATTTCTTGTTCCGAGCCAATAATTCAAACAAAGGTTTGGATCGGATCCAATAAGAATGAAATATTCTTCGAATTCTCCATTGATACGACATGCTACTTTTTCCATTCATTCCTGTCTGGATCAGTCGTCGTCTTACAAACTCTATCGCTGGTATGAACGAATCCATTGCTTCGTAAAAATGTGTAAAAAATCGAGTCGCACTTAAAAGCCGAGTACTCTACCATTGAGTTAGCAACCCGAATGAAATAAAAAAACTAAAAAAATCGAACGTGTAGATACAATAACAATCAAAAAAAAGATTGAATTCTATAATAAAAAAATCCTATGGATATGAAACGGAAATAAAAAGATCCGTTTATTCACGATCGGATTATATTTGTTTGATACACTGTTGTCAATATTAATATTAATGTTGAGAAAAAACTACAATGGAGAAAGAATTATAAACTTTTAAATAGTAACTAACAATTTAATAAATGCCAATTGAAATTCCATTTTATTTTTGTTTAATTAATTTTATTTAATTAATGTTAATAATAACAAAGTTCGTTTGTAAATTCTAATAAAAAAATTCGAATACGAAAATGTATTATAATACTAATAAATAAAAAGAATAAAATAAAAAATAAAAAAACAAACAATTATGTTGAATTGGCACTACAAAACTAATCGACATAGATCCAAAAGGGTGTATGCGAAAATTAAGGTAGAGATCCGATTGATTCAATTATAAATTAATATTAATTTGATTGAATCAATACAATCGAAATATGGACTAAGCAATTAACCTAACCCCCTTTTTTATTTCTTCAGAGAATTCCAATGAAAACCACCTCATTGAGAGTAATGTATTTATAAACCCAATTACTTCATTTATTGATTTGCTCTTTTTTTTCTATCCATTTTATATTCTATATATATTATATTAATAAATATATTATATTAATTAATAAATATATTATATTAATAAATATATTATATTAATAAATAAAAAAAAAAATCAAAATCGATTTTTGTGGTTGTAGAAAACAGCATTCTTATAGTATAGCAAATAATAAATTAGTATAGCAAATAATAAATGAAAAAAATGAGGTATGAATAGATAGCGGGGGGATGACAGAGATAAAGGATTATATAAATATATATACAAGTTATCCACACCCTCTTTTGTTTCTTATTTCATTAATTGAATTTCGTTTGTTGATTAGGGCAAAGTTCGATAAAAACACCCGCCCTTTTTGAAATATCCTGAACAGTTCCTGTAGGTTGAGCACCCTTTTCAAGGAAATCGAGAATAACAGGAATATTTAAATAGGTTTGATTCTTTATCGGATCATAAAAACCCACTTTCCGAAGATCTCTTCCCTCTCGTCGGGATCGAATATCAATTGCAACAATTCGATAAACGGCTCATTGGGATAGATGTATGGAGATGAACAATACACCCCCCGCTAGAAACGTATAAGAATTTTTCTCCTCGTACGGCTCGAGAAAATTAGATGATGCCTATGGGATATAATATTATTATGAATTTGGATGTCAAATAGATCCAATCCATAAAATCATAAAATCAATTCGATTATGATTTATAAGTACTTTTTTTTCTTATTCTTTTTCTTTCCCGAAAAAAAATCACTCGTATTCGCAAACTCATAACTCAAGTTGGATAACTCTCAAATAACTCAAAACCTTTAAGTATTTCATTTATTGAGCGGTCTCTATCCCGTTTTTTGTCTATCTTCTTTAGAATAGAATCTATTTTTTTTTTCTTCATTCTGATAGAGTTGTTGAGACAATTAAAAAAGGTATTTACTTGTTCCAGGATCCCTTAGATTTTCCTTGAATCGTTGGGTTTAGACATTACTTCGGGGATTTATAATCGTTTCAAAAATGGCAGCAACATACCCTTTTTTCTTTCTATCAAAGAATCATAGAAATGGATAATAGATTCCCGCAGATACACTTTTGATCGAAATCGTTTTACCAATTCCAACAAATAAATTTGACTTTTTATTTTGTGATTTTGTTTGAAACTTGCTCGAATTGGATCCTTTCGATTTCTATATATATATAGATAGATAATATATTTACGAAGTTGTTCAAATTTATTAATTTTCACTAACCCTAGATACTTGCTCCTGAAAAATGAATCAACTCGAGCTCCATCATGTACTATTACTATTTACATCATCAACCCCTCCCCCCAAAAAAACGAGTTCGAATGGAACAGAACAAACGATGTCGAGCCAAGAGCACCCTCATTTCTATATACAAATTTCTATATAATATAAAAATAGTGGATTAAGAATCCACAGCTAATTGAATCATGTCTTTCAAGTCGCACGTTGCTTTCTACCACATCGTTTCAAACGAAGTTTTACCATAACATTTCTCTGGTTTGGAGCCAGTATGTAATTATGAAATCATGAATAGTCGTTGATTCAGTCGATACATAGTAATCTATACGTTTTCTGAATGGGTAATTTCTAAAGAATAAAGAAGTCTCATCAAAAATTCAAATGAAATCGATATTTTATTCTATGAATGGAATTTCTATTTATTTATTTTTTTATTTTGAACATTATTTTTATATTTAATAACATGAATACAAATAAATAAGTTTAAATAAGTTCTTTTTGAATATACATCTTAAAAGTAACTCAATTTAGACACGGATCATTAAAAATAAGAAAAAAGAATCACACTTTAGCCAATATTATAGATTATAGATTGTTAAACCGAAAGTTTCTCAAAAAAAGGCAATCTTTATTCTAATAGAATATTTGTACTCTCATATGATATCTAGATATCTATATAGATAGATCATGCGTGGATATGCTCTGGGACGGAAGGATTCGAACCTCCGAATAGCGGGACCAAAACCCGTTGCCTTACCGCTTGGCCACGCCCCATTTCAAATTTCTATTCGACACTAACAAACACTAATATTAGTCTAATATTAATATTGGTTGTTCGTCAATTCCAGTTCAAATATAAAAATATCTATATCGATAGAATGTTGCGAGGCTTTTGATATGTGTAGATATAGAATTAAACGGAAATTCTTGATCATTACATAGAATGCAATTAAGATATTGTATGAAAGTATGATTTCTTATATTCTATCTTGAAAGAACAAAATGTTTGCTATGCTTAATATCTTTAGTTTGGTCTGTATTTGTATTAACTCTGCCCTTTATTCAAGTAGTTTTTTATTCGCGAAATTACCGGAAGCCTACGCTTTTTTGAATCCAATTGTAGATATTATGCCAGTAATACCTGTACTCTTTTTTCTCTTAGCTTTTGTTTGGCAAGCTGCTGTAAGTTTTCGATAAGATCTTTAATTTTTATACTATCTTAGACTCTTAGAAAAATTCAGAATTTATTCGAAAAAAAAAATTCTAACATTCTAACAATTGATAAGATCAGATAAGTCTTACAGTATGAATCCTCAATTCAAATATTGAAATTTTTTTATACGCAAAAAAAAAGCTGGACTGGACCATCTCATTTCATCATTCTTACCCCCCTTTCCATTAAAAATGAAAAAAAAAATTCGATTTGAGTCCCCCACCAATATCGAATTGTGGGTATGAAAATTTTATTAATTATAATAAAGGACTCGGCTCTTATTACAAAAAAATTTATGAAAATTCCTTTCTATTATATTTCTCGAAACCACATCATTTCTTAGTGTCAAAAGAAACATAATGTATAGTATAGGAAAATCTATTCTCTTTTTTTTTTTTTTTAATTGATCTTGGAGATTGTGTAATGCTTACTCTAAAACTATTTGTTTACACAGTAGTGATATTCTTTGTTTCTCTTTTCATCTTCGGATTCCTATCTAACGATCCGGGACGTAATCCGGGACGTGAAGAATAAAAAATCAATTTTTATTTGTTTTGTTCTCCTTTCATGATTTTGAAATATTTCTTAGAATTTTATCTATTTTACATCTTTATATTTAATAATAATCAATTTCATATTTTTTTATATTGAATAATAAAAAAATCAAACAAACAAAGAAAATCTATAAATTCAAGAGATAAAGAAAATACGAAATCATCGACGGAAACGGAAAGAGAGGGATTCGAACCCTCGGTACGGAAATTTCGTACAACGGATTAGCAATCCGACGCTTTAGTCCACTCAGCCATCTTTCCCAAATTGAAAAAATAGAATTCCTATGTTACATTATACAAACAAAAAAGAGAGATTGAAAAAGATCCTCCTTTCTTTCTATCTTATTCTTATCTCTCTTTGACTTATTCTTCTATTTTTCTTTTTTAGTTTTTCTATTTATTCTATATTAGAATATCAAATTCTATTTCAAAATTCTATTTAAGATATCCAAAATATTATAGAAATATATAAAATAGAAATAAATATAGAATAAAATTATAGAATAATAAATAGAATATATAATAAATATTCTATAAAGTATAGAATAGAATTCTAAATAAATAATAAAAAAATACCCTTTTTGTTTGTTCGAGGGGGTCGTGTTTTTTTTCTACAGCCCGGCCAGATCGGTACCTAGCCGGGCTTTTTTTTGTTCTCATGAATCCCGGTGAATCAAATTGATTTGATCTGAAAAAATACTTGTTATTGAAACAAGATCAAACAAAAGAAAAACTTTTTTATTCCTATGAGATAGAACTAAAATGATAGAAGATCAAAATGCCATTTCTTATTATTCTTTATTTTCTTTCTTTTTTCCAGCAAAGTACCCTTACCTAAAAATGTAAAAAAAAGCAAATACGAATAAAAAAAGAAAAGAATGGAGATTCTTTCACAATGCATTTTCTTTTTATGTTATGACTAAAATCATTTTGTCAAGATGTATTTGTCAAAGCACCTTCAGCAAAACAAACAGGGGAGTCCTTTTTTCTTGATTTCATTAGGTCCCCTTTACGAATTTACGAAAGAAAACACGTCAAAACTATAATTTTCATGATTCTTTTTTTATGATCCTTTTTTGGATTCCGACTGATTCTCCTGTTCGACAAAAGATCCGTTTATATACAATAATTGCATTGTAGCGGGTATAGTTTAGTGGTAAAAGTGTGATTCGTTCTATTGACTCCTTAATAGTTAAGGGGTCCCTCGTTTGATTCATATTCCGATCACAAACTTATTTCTTAAAAGGATTAAATCCTTTCCCTCTCAACGAACGATTCGAGGAAGAATATACATTATCGTAATTTGTATCCAAGAATAATCAATTCGAAATTGAAAAATTGAATTATGAAATTACGAAACATAAGTTTTTTGAATTGGATCACAATACTCACAATTTTTTGAGTATGAGTAAGGGATCCATGGATAAAGATATAGAAAGTTTATTTCTAATCGTAACTAAATCTTCAATTTTTTTATTTGTATATGAGAAATTGAAGCAAACTAGCTATTAAACGATTCCTTTAGTTTACTATAGACATCGACATTAAATATGTATTTTAGCTCGGTGGAAAAAAATGCTTTTCCTAAGGATTCTTTCAAATAGAAAAGAAATAGCGAACGAAGTAAGTAGAAAAAAATTGTTATAATTTTTCCTCCTCTTCTATAGGGATCATCTAAAAAGCGGTATGTTTTGAATGCATTCAGAACGAAAGGCTGACATAGATGTTATGGGTAGAATTCATTTCATTTTGTTCACATCTTCTCCATTTTGTTAAATTTATCTATCTCTCTCTATCTTGCATAAAGGAGCCGAATAAAACCAAAGTTTCACGTTCGGTTTTGAATTAGAGACGTTAAAAATTTTGAATCAACGTCGACTATAACCCCTAGCCTTCCAAGCTAACGATGCGGGTTC